TGAACGGATAGCAATAGCAGAAAATTGGGATACTATTCTATTTGCTCAAACAATAAGAGGTTCTATGTTAGTAACACAATCGATTCTTAGAAAATACATCGTATTGCCTTCATTGATAATAGCTAAAAATCTCGGCCGTATGTTATTATTTCAATTCCCCGAGTGGTACGAGGATTGGAAGGAGTGGAATAGAGAAATGCATGTTAAATGCACCTATAATGGTGTTCAATTATCAGAAACAGAATTTCCGAAAGACTGGCTAACAGACGGTATTCAAATAAAGATCCTATTTCCTTTCTGTCTGAAACCTTGGCACAGATCTAAGCTACGATTCGATCATAGAGATCGAATGAAAAAGAAAGGAAAAAAAGAAAATTTTGGTTTTTTAACAGTCTGGGGGATGGAAACTGAACTACCTTTTGGTTCTCCCCGAAAACGACCTTCCTTTTTTGACCCCATTTGGAAAGAACTCGAAAAAAAAATTAGAAAAGTGAAAAAGAAATGTTTTCTAGTTCTAAGAGCTTTAGGAGAAAGAAAAAAATGGTTTCTAAGGTTCTTAAAAGAAAAAACAAGATGGATTCTCAAAACAGTTCTATTTATAAAAAGAATAATAAAAGAGTTTGCAAAAGTAAATCCAATTTTCTTATTTGGATTGAGGAAAGTATATGAACCAAATGAAAATAGAAACGATTCTATAATTAGTAATAAGATTAACCATGAATCGATCATTCGAATTAGATCTGTGGATTGGACAAATTATTCACTGACAGAAAAAAAAATGAAGGATCTGGCTGATAGGACAACCACAATCCGAAATAAAATAGAAAGGATTACAAAAGACAAGAAAAAAATATTTCTAACTCCAAATAGAAAGATTAGTCCTAACGAGACAGGTTGTGATGATAAAAGATCGGAATCACAGAAACATATTTGGCAGATATCAAAAAGAGGAGGTGCCCGATTAATACGTAAATGGCACTATTTTATGAAATCTTTCATTGAAAGAATCTATATGGATATCTTTCTATGTAACATTAATATTCCCAGAATAAATGCACAACTTTTCCTTGAATTTGAATCAACAAAAAAAATTATCGACAAAGAAATTTACAATGATGAAAGAAATAAAGAAGGAATTGATGAAACAAATCAAAATGCAATTCACTTTATTTCGACTATAAAAAAGTCTCTTTCTAATATTAGTAATAATAAATCACAGATTTATTGTGACTTATCTTCCTTGTCCCAAGCATATGTATTTTACAATTTATCACAAATCCAAATTATTAATAAGTATTACTTGAGATCTGTACTTCAATATCGCGGAGCATATCTTTTTCTTAAGGATAGAATAAAGGACCATTTTGGGACACGAGGAATATTGGATGCCAAATCAAGGTCTAAGAAACTTCCGAATTCTGGAATGAATGAATGGAAAAATTGGTTAAGGGGTCATTATCAATACAATTTCTCTCAGACTAGATGGTCTAAATTAGTACCGCAAAAATGGCGAAATAGAGTCAATCAACGTCGTATGATTCAAAATAAAGACTCAAAAAAAGATTCATATGAAAAAGAAAAAGACCAATTAATTCATTACGAGAAACAAAATAATTATGTAGTGAACTCATTACCGAGTCAAAAAGAAAAATTTAAAAAACACTACAGATATGATCTTTTATCACATAAATATATTCATTATGAAGACAGGAAGGACTCATATATTTATGGATCGCCATTCCAAGTAAATGGAGACCGAGAGATTCCATATAATTACAACATGCCTAAACCCGAATCATTTTATGTACCCGGGGGTATAGCTATTAATGATTATCTAGGGGAAGGGTCTATTATTGATACGGGGAAAAATCCGGATAGAAAATATTTGGAGGGGAGAATTCTCCATTTTTTTCTTAGAAAGAATATCGATATTGAGACTTGGACCGATATAGATACTGGAACCAACATTAATAAAAATGCTAAGACTGGGACTAATGATTATCAAATAATTGATAAGAAAAATCTTTTTTATCTCACGATTCATCAAGAAATCAACCCATCCAATCAAAAAAAGGGGTTTTTTTTTGATTGGATGGGAATGAATGAAGAAATGCTACATCGTCCCATATCGAATCTAGAACCCTGGTTCTTCTCAGAATTTGTGCTACTTTATGATGCATATAAGATTAAACCGTGGATCATACCAATCAAATTACTTATTTTCAATTTGAATGGAAATGAAAACATTAGTGAAAATAAAAACATCAACAGAAATCAAAAAAAGGATCTTCGTCTATCATCTAATCAAAAAGAATATCTTGAATTAGAGAATCGAAATCAAGAAGAAAAAGAACAGCTGGGTCAAGGGAATCTTGGATCAGATCCACGAAACCGACAAAAAGATCTTGAAAAAGATTCCGCGGAATCAGACATTAAAAAACGTAGAAAGAAAAGACAATTCAAGAGCAATAAGGAAGCGGAACTAGATTTCTTCCTGAAAAGGTATTTGCTTTTTCAATTGAGATGGGATGATCCTTTGAATCAAAGAATTCTTAATAATATCAAGGTATATTGTCTCCTGCTTAGGCTGATAAATCCAAGGGAAATTGCTATATCCTCTATTCAAAGAGGAGAAATGCGCCTGGATGTAATGCTGATTCAGAAGGATCTAACTCTTACAGAATTGATAAAAAGGGGAATATTGATTATCGAACCGGTTCGTCTGTCTATAAAATGGGATGGACAATGGATTATGTATCAAACCATAAGTATTTCATTGGTCCATAAGAATAAGTACCAAACTCATCGAATATGCCGAGAAAAAAAATATGTTGATGAAGATTATTTCGATAGATCCATTGCACAACATGGAAAGGTACTTGTGAATGGAGATGAAAATAATTATGCTTTGCTTGTTCCTGAAAATATTCCATCTCCTAGACGTCGTAGAGAATTGAGAATTCTCATTTGTTTGAATTCCGAGAATGAGAATGTTGTGAATAGAAATTCAGTATTTTTCAATGGCAACAACGTAAGGAACTGTGTGCAATTTTTGGATGAGGACAAGCATTTTGATACAGATATAAATAAATTTATCCAATTCAAATTGTTTCTTTGGCCCAATTATCGATTAGAAGATTTAGCTTGTATGGATCGCTACTGGTTTGATACCAATAATGGCAGTCGTTTCAGTATGTCAAGGATACATATGTATCCACGAGTCAGAATTCGTTGATGGTGTATTTCCTATATATCTATATCACGTGTCATATCCGGTATATAAAGGTATACAAATGTACACACACGTTGTGTTACATTAGATTCTGATACATGATACTGATTCAATGATGTATCATATCAATTGGATCTAGGAATGAATCGGCAGAATTTTCTTAAGTCCCAATCATTCCCTTTTGTGGGTGTAGAAATGTACCATCTCCTTCTATCGAATCCAATTGAAAATTGGATTCGATAGAAAATGAATAAATCCAGATTCTTTTATTGTGTGTACCAGATCTAAATGACTGGCATTATTATTATTCCTGATCGGTAAAATCCATATCTGTGGAAAAGAAAGAAAAAAAGAGAGAGAGAGAAGAATTCTTTTTATGGTAAAAAATTCATTCATCTCAGTTATTCCGCAAGAAGAAAAAGAAAAAAACAAAGGGTCTGTTGAATTTCAAGTATTCAGTTTCACCAATAAGATACGGAGACTTACTTCACATTTGGAATTGCACAGAAAAGACTATTTATCTCAGAGAGGTCTGCGGAAAATTCTGGGAAAACGTCAACGTATACTAGCTTATTTGTCAAAGAAAAATAGAGTACGTTATAAAGAATTAATTGGTGAGTTGGATATTCGGGAACCAAAAACTCGTTAATTTGAAAATTCGTTTGAATTATTTGCTTTATTAGATCTTGAATTTTGATGAACCTCGTTTCGTTTTCAGCAATTCATGAAATAATGAATCGGGGAAGAAAACATATGACTGTACCGGATATAAGAAAAGACTTCATGATAGTCAATATGGGTCCTCACCACCCATCAATGCATGGTGTTCTTCGACTCATCGTTACTCTAGATGGTGAAGATGTTATTGATTGTGAACCCGTATTGGGTTATTTACACAGAGGGATGGAAAAAATTGCGGAAAACCGAACAATTATACAGTATCTACCTTACGTAACACGTTGGGATTATTTAGCTACTATGTTCACAGAGGCAATAACGGTAAATGCACCAGAACAATTGGGAAATATTCAAGTACCTAAAAGAGCCAGCTATATCAGAGTCATTATGCTGGAGTTGAGTCGTATAGCTTCTCATTTGTTATGGCTTGGGCCTTTTATGGCGGATATCGGTGCACAGACTCCTTTCTTCTATATTTTCAGAGAGAGGGAATTGCTATATGATCTATTCGAAGCTGCCACAGGTATGCGAATGATGCATAATTATTTCCGTATCGGGGGAGTAGCTGCTGATCTACCTCATGGCTGGATAGATAAATGTTTGGATTTCTGTGATTATTCTTTAACAGGAGTTGTTGAATATCAAAAGCTTATTACGCGGAATCCCATTTTTTTGGAACGAGTTGAAGGAGTGGGCATTATTGGGGGAGAGGAAGCAATAAATTGGGGTTTATCAGGACCAATGCTACGAGCTTCCGGAATGCAATGGGATCTTCGTAAAGTTGATCATTATGAGTGTTACGATGAATTCGATTGGGAAGTCCAATGGCAAAAAGAAGGAGACTCATTAGCTCGTTATTTAGTACGAATCAGTGAAATGACGGAATCCATAAAAATTATTCAACAGGCTCTGGAAGGAATTCCGGGGGGGCCCTATGAGAATTTAGAAGTCCGTCGCTTTGATAAAGCAAGGGATTCCGAATGGAATGATTTTGAATATCGATTCATTAGTAAAAAGCCTTCTCCCACTTTTGAATTGTCGAAACAAGAACTTTATGTCAGAGTAGAAGCCCCAAAAGGAGAATTGGGAA